AAACTATTTTTTATAAAAATGTTATAATATCTATTCAAATGAATTGAAATTCAATTTTGAATCCTTTTATTCGCGAGGAGCTGGATGAGAAGAAACTCTCACGTCCAGTTCTGTAGTAGAGATGGAATTCCGAAACAACCATCAACTATAACCCCAAAAGAACTAGATTCCGTAAACAACATAGAGGAAGAATGAAGGGAATATCTTATCGAGGTAATCATATTTGTTTCGGTAAATATGCTCTTCAGGCACTTGAACCTGCTTGGATCACATCTAGACAAATCGAAGCAGGTCGACGAGCAATGACACGAAATGCGCGCCGTGGTGGAAAAATATGGGTCCGTATATTTCCAGACAAACCAGTTACAGTAAGACCGGCTGAAACACGTATGGGTTCTGGGAAAGGATCCCCCGAATATTGGGTAGCTGTTGTTAAACCAGGACGAATACTATATGAAATGGGTGGAGTAACCGAAAATATAGCTAAACGGGCTATTTTAATAGCAGCATCCAAAATGCCTATACGAACTCAATTTATTATTTCGGGATAAAAATGTAGAACCGACAGAAATGAGTCTTGGGGATGAAACAAAACCGCAGGTTTCTTTTTTTGGACAAACAATATTTCTTTTATTTTCTTCATCCTTTGCATTGAAAGAATAGACTAAAAATTTGATATGATTCAACCTCAGACCCATTTAAATGTAGCGGATAACAGCGGGGCTCGAGAATTGATGTGTATTCGAATCATAGGAGCTAGCAATCGTCGATATGCTCATATTGGTGACGTTATTGTTGCTGTGATCAAAGAAGCAGTACCAAATATGCCCCTAGAAAAATCAGAAGTAGTCAGAGCTGTAATTGTTCGTACCTGTAAAGAACTTAAACGTGAGAGCGGTATGATAATACGATATGATGACAATGCTGCAGTTGTGATTGATCAAGAAGGAAATCCAAAAGGAACTCGAATTTTTGGCGCAATCCCCCGGGAATTGAGACAATTAAATTTTACTAAAATAGTTTCATTAGCTCCCGAAGTATTATAAAATAAAATGAGATCGTGATATCTTTGGGATATTTGAAAGAAATAGATTAAGAACTAGATTAATTCGTAGATTGTGTCTCACGCATATATCTTGAAAAATTCATATTCATAAACCAATAAAAAAACATGTTGATTATATCCAATTTTGAGGCACCAATAATTTTAGTTTATCATGGGTAGAGACACTATTGCTGAGATAATAACCTCTATACGAAATGCTGATATGGATAGAAAAAGAGTTGTTCGCATAGCATCTACTAATATTACCGAAAATATTGCTAAAATACTTTTCCGAGAAGGTTTTATCGAAAACGTCAGAAAACATCAAGAAAAAAACAAATATTTTTTGGTTTTAACCCTGCGACATAGAAGGAATAGGAAAAGACCCTATACAAATTTTTTAAATTTAAAACGGATCAGTCGACCCGGTCTACGAATCTATTCGAACTCTCAACGAATTCCTAGAATTTTAGGTGGGATGGGGATTGTAATTCTTTCTACTTCTCGAGGTATAATGACAGACCGGGAGGCTCGACTAGAAGGAATCGGCGGAGAAATTTTGTGTTATATATGGTAATCCTTTTAATATCCAAATGGAATCCGAAAACTCTTCCTATTTGTAAAAAAAAAAAGAAAGGGAATGAGTTGTCTAATATCGTTTCTCCTGCCTTAGTTGATACTTCAAGGGGGCTTGGCCTGGAATGAAAGAACAAAAGTGGATTCATGAAGGTTTAATTACGGAATCGCTTCCCAACGGCATGTTCCGGGTTCGGTTAGATAATGAAGATCTGATTCTAGGTTATGTTTCAGGAAAGATCCGACGTAGTTTTATACGGATACTGCCGGGAGATAAAGTCAAAATTGAAGTAAGTCGTTATGATTCAACCAGAGGACGTATAATTTATCGACTCCGAAACAAGGATTCGAAAGATTAGGTGGTTTTTATTCAATACGATTCGAGATGAAAAATTTCAATAAACTTATTTTCTACCAAGAAGTAGATTCAGAATTAAGATAAGGAATAACAAATATGAAAATAAGAGCTTCCGTTCGTAAAATTTGTGAAAAATGTCGACTAATCCGTAGACGAGGGCGCATTATAGTAATTTGTTCCAACCCGAGACATAAACAAAGACAAGGATAATTAAACTCACAAAAGGGCTCAACGTACAAATAAAGAATCTGTTTTTACATGAAATGGATATATCCATATATTTATGACTCATATTTATGAGATGATACAATATGGCAAAAGCTATACCGAGAACTGGTTCACGTAGGAATGTACGTATTGGTTCACGTAAGAGTGCACGTAGAATACCAAAGGGAGTTATTCATGTTCAAGCAAGTTTCAATAATACCATTGTCACGGTTACAGATGTACGGGGTCAGGTGATTTCCTGGTCCTCGGCCGGTACTTGTGGATTCAAGGGTACGAGAAGAGGGACACCCTTT